CTATACGGACTCGAACCGTAGACCTTCCCGGTAAAACCGATCAAACTTATTATTATCGAAATGATTCGAACCGTTTCAAAGACCCAACATGCATTTTGTTGCATTGGGCTCTTTCATTAACTGATGTAAAGATCAGTTAGTCCACCATATTTTGTCTTTCTTTTACAGTAAAATAAGAAGATAATGAGATGGCTCCATGTGCTCTGATTCGTTATTTATAATTTATATTCTTATCTCGGAGCAATACCAAAGTTTTCAAAGAAGGGGTACCTTGACTTAGGTCTGCCTCCGGCCTGGATCAACTTAAGTTAAATGGAGTCTCTACCGCTCCGCTGCAAGAGTGAAATATGAGACTTCATACACCTTAAAGCTCATAGAACGAAAAGAGGTTATTTTGAGGCCCTTATACTCATTATGCCTGGCATTGAATGGACTGGGTATTAACCTTATCAACTATCAAATCGATGGCGGGTTCTATTTGGCATCTGAATTTGCACCTGAATCGTACCGAACCAAATATTTGTCAGGCTATTGTTCTCTTGTTCACTCGAATCTATGGAGTAAGACATCAATTTCTCAAGAATTGAAATTATGTTCATTGCATAATTGGCTCCCTTGAAAAGCGTTGGCGCACGTGTAAACGAGGTGCTCTACCTAACTGAGCTATAGCCCTTGTCCTTGTCATAGATATATTAACATATAGATAATTTCTTGTCAAGATGGATATTCCATAATTCCACATGATAGTTCTTTGATCCATTTACTGTTAACGGATTGGTATTGCTTAGAAATATTATTCCATCTATAATTCCCGAAGTGATGGGTCCTTTTTTAGTGATAAATGACCTACTTAACTCAGTGGTTAGAGTATTGCTTTCATACGGCGGGAGTCATTGGTTCAAATCCAATAGTAGGTAGAACCTATTAGATACCAGAGTCAACGGTATCTAATAAGTTTTTCTATCCATCTTATTCTTTTTTTTTGTATCAGATTAGACTTTATTGTGTTAGTGTTAAGTTAAATTAGTAGAATCAAAATGTGGTGTATACTGTATACTAAAGAACTTCTACTTTAAAAATGATAAAAAACCTCTTTTGATTAGTTTGATGTGATGTATTGACTAGTAGGAAATATTCTTAATTGCCTCTACTCGTGTCCTAGCCCGTCTGAGAGCCAGATTCGCCTCAATTGCTTGTTTCTTACCCTCAGCTCTACTTAAGTTAGCTTCAGCTATTTCAAGAGTTTTTTGAGCTTCTTGCGGATCAATGTCAGTACTCATTTCCGCATCATTTCCTAAAATAGTGATCTCATTATTACCTATTCTAGCGAAACCGCCCATTAGAGCCACCGTTAACCATTGGTTGTTGAGGCGTATTCTCAAAAGACCTATATCTACAGCTGTGGCAATAGGGGCGTGGTTTGGTAATACGCCAATTTGGCCACTATTCGTAGATAAAATGATTTCTTTGACTTCCGAATCCCAAATAATTCGATTAGGAGTCAGTACACAAAGATTTAAGGTCATTTCTTCAATTTGTTCTCCACTTCTAAGTTGATAGCTTTCGCGGTAGCTTCATCGATGTTACCCACCAAATAAAAGGCCTGCTCGGGAAGACCGTCTAATTCTCCGGAAAGGATCAGTTGAAACCCCCTAATTGTTTCCGCAAGACCAACATATTTTCCTGGAGAACCAGTAAATACTTCTGCCACGAAGAAGGGTTGTGATAAGAAACGCTCCATTTTTCGTGCTCTTGCTACAGTTAAACGATCCTCTTCGGATAATTCGTCCAACCCAAGGATAGCTATAATGTCCTGAAGTTCTTTGTAACGTTGTGAAGTTTGCTTAACTCTTTGCGCAGTTTCGTAATGTTCCTCGCCAACGATCCGAGGTTGTAACATAGTTGACGTAGAATCTAAAGGATCTACTGCTGGATAAATACCTTTGGCGGCTAATCCCCTGGATAGTACGGTAGTAGCATCTAAATGTGCAAATGTCGTGGCAGGAGCAGGGTCGGTCAAATCATCCGCAGGTACATAAACTGCTTGGATCGAAGTTATGGATCCCTCTTTTGTAGAAGTAATTCTTTCTTGCAAAGAACCCATTTCTGTACTAAGGGTAGGTTGATAACCCACTGCGGAAGGCATTCTCCCCAATAAGGCGGATACTTCTGATCCTGCTTGGACGAAACGAAAGATATTGTCTATGAATAGAAGCACGTCTTGTTCATTAACATCCCGGAAATATTCCGCCATGGTTAGGGCAGTCAAACCAACTCTCATACGAGCTCCCGGCGGTTCATTCATTTGACCATAGACTAGAGCTACTTTCGATTCTGCAATATTTTTTTCATTAATTACTCCGGATTCTTTCATTTCCATGTAGAGATCATTTCCTTCACGAGTACGTTCGCCTACTCCGCCAAATACGGATACGCCCCCATGAGCTTTGGCAATGTTGTTGATCAATTCCATGATGAGTACTGTTTTACCTACTCCAGCTCCCCCAAATAGACCGATTTTTCCTCCACGACGATAGGGAGCTAAAAGATCCACTACTTTAATTCCTGTTTCAAAGATTGATAATTTTGTATCTAACTGTATAAAGGCAGGCGCAGATCTATGAATAGGAGATGTTGTGCGAGTATCTACAGGACCTAAATCATCAACAGGCTCTCCAAGAACGTTGAAAATTCGTCCGAGAGTAGCTCCGCCGACTGGAACACTTAGAGGAGCTCCCGTGTCAATCACTTCCATCCCTCTCGTCAGACCATCCGTAGCACTCATAGCGACAGCTCTAACTCTATTATTTCCTAATAATTGTTGTACCTCACAAGTCACATTCATTTTCTGACCGACAGTATCTTGGCTCGTAACTACCAAAGCGTTATACGTAACTACCAAAGCGTTATAAATATTAGGCATCTTGCCCGGGGGAAAAAGGACATCCAGTACTGGGCCAATAATTTGATCGATACGACCTAGGTTTTTTTCTTCAAGTGTGGAAACCACCGGACCAGAAGTAGTAGGATTGATTCTCATAATCATAATAAAGTGAAATATAAATATGTCGAAATTTTGTAAAAGTACCAAATCAAAAAAAAAAAAAAAAAATGTCCGATAGCAAGTTGATCGGTTAATTCAATAAGAAATAAATGGAGTTAGCATTCGATTTAGTTGGTACCGCCCAACCGAATCCAATTCAATTGTTTACTCATTGAGTAAGTCAATTTTCAAGTTCAACCAATCCTTATCCATAGATAATATGGCTATGAATATAGAATTCGAGCCCGAACTCGATTCAAGTCTTTTGGTTCATTCCAAATCGAGATCTTTCTATCTTTCTTTACTACTAATACTCGAGATTGGTACGAAATGGAATCATTATTCCACTCTAATTCTTTTGGTATAGAATAGAAAGATATTAGTTTCTATATGTAAAAGTTCCTCACAACCCAAGGCGAATTGAATCAATTCAGAAAAATAGAAATTCAATCTAGGACTTAGGAAAAAAGAGAAAATATTATGATCGTTCGATGCATTATATTCTATTTACGTATTCGTATCGAATCAATAGAAGCAATGATTTTCTACCTGAATTTTGATGAAAAGAAAAAAGACTTTAAATTGAAATGAAATATAAAATCTAAGAATACTAGAACTAGAAATCCCTAGACATTTTCCTCTATATAACCCCTATAACCACTGCAATTTTTTCATTTTCATTACATTATATCACTATTATTTCATTTTATACTTTCATACTATGGATTTCATATATAATCAATATCAATATATAATGAATAAATTAATATATAACTATATAATATATAACTATATAATATACTTATAATAATTATATAACTATAACATAGTTATACTACTTAACTATTACTATATAGTTTACTATTACTATATAGTTTACTATATAATAGTTTACTATATAGTATATATAGTATAAGTATTTAATTAAAGAAACCGAGCGAGAAAGTTTTGTTTGTGTAAGAATGTCTACATCAAAATCATATCTAATATAGAAGTGAAAAAAAAAATGTAAGTGGGATTCTGTTGAATAAATCTTTAAACAAGATATGCCCCACATCAAATAAACTCTAAACTAGACAATTTGATCAAAATCAGTTCTTGTTTCGCCTAAGAAGTTCTGTATGAATTGCCAATTCCAATTCGAATGGAATAATTCAGCCTATTCCACATTAATAGGAGTACATTTATGTTTCTGCTTCACGAATATGATATTTTCTGGGTATTTCTGATAATATCAAGCCTTATTCCTATCTTAGCATTTTTTATTTCTGGAGTTTTAGCGCCTATTAGTAAAGGACCAGAGAAGCTCTCTAGTTATGAATCGGGTATAGAACCCATGGGGGACGCTTGGTTACAATTCCGAATACGCTATTACATGTTTGCTCTAGTTTTTGTTGTTTTTGATGTTGAAACAGTCTTTCTTTATCCATGGGCAATGAGTTTCGATGTATTGGGTATATCTGTATTTATAGAAGCTTTCATTTTCGTACTTATCCCAATTGTTGGTTCAGTTTATGCATGGCGAAAAGGAGCATTAGAATGGTCTTAACTGAATATTCAGACAATACAAATAAAAAGGAAGGAAAAGATTACATTGAGACAGTTATGAATTTCATTGAGTTTCCATTACTTGACCAAACAACATCCAATTCAATTATTTCAACTACATCGAATGATCTTTCGAATTGGTCAAGACTCTCCAGTTTATGGCCACTTCTCTACGGTACCAGTTGTTGTTTCATTGAATTTGCTTCATTAATAGGCTCTCGATTCGACTTTGATCGTTATGGATTGGTACCAAGATCGAGTCCTAGGCAAGCGGACTTAATTTTAACAGCCGGCACAGTAACAATGAAGATGGCCCCTTCTTTAGTGAGATTATACGAGCAAATGCCTGAACCAAAATATGTCATTGCTATGGGAGCCTGTACTATTACAGGGGGGATGTTCAGTACCG